GAGTTAGTAGGCTTTGATCCTGCGGTTGAAGGTGATATACCAACAACATGAGCTAGCATGGTTTCGAGTGCGATAACATGGGATATGGATATGTTTTCTTCGATGCCTAGGCAGGCTGGGATTGGAACTGTTCGTGATTAGACCTTCTATATGACTGAACTTCCCCGCAACAAGATAGAAAGAAGAGTCTGATTCGGAGAAAGATTAAGATCGTCAGTGATCTACGGATAGCTACCGACGTGAGAGGCCTAGAGTGAAGCTCTGGCAGAGTGGCTCCCTTGTTAAGTGTAGGGCCCCTTGGCTTTGGACAACTCACCAAGCCATAGAGACTAAAGAAAGAGCTAAATCAGTCCTTGCTGCAACTGAAGGAACGAAAGAAATCTACTTCCGAACTGAGTGCTAAAGGTACATACGGAGAGACCTACGATTTCCATTCTGTTTAGGCTATGAAAACCTCCCCGGATGAAGGAATGTAATACATTGAAGACTTCGAACTGCTTACGTAATGGAAAAAGGGGCTAGATGGCTTACGGGATATAGGGTTTTGAGGAGTTCCTCTGACTCACTTTTTAACAGAATCAAGGTCCTATCATTTTCTTCTTTTCTGAGTGAAATCAAAGCAAGACCATAAAGGGAAGAAGGTTGGTTACCTGCTATACTAAGAGTAAGCGAGCTAACGAGGCCTAATCCTGGGTTCACGGCATTCCATTCCTACCTATTCCATTTCGAGGGGTAGCAGTAGATCCTGTCGATTCAAAACCTTGTTCGAACTCTCTTTGGCATCTCACAAATGTTTCAAAATATATAGTACAGATTGGATCCTGAGCTCAAGCTAAAACTACCTACAAGAGAATCCATACTGAATCTATTATCATAGATCTTGCTTTCGTCGGATACGTCTCTTTCTCCCCAATTTGGATGGATCCTCTCATTCTAATTCATCGCTACTAACTAGAAGAAGTTCCTGGACTAAGAAGAGCTCCCCTTTCTAGGGAGATGTGGACGAAGGCTACTTGAGCTCATTCTCACATTTCGGGGTAAGAGGCTAGGCTAGGAATAGGGTACAGAGGCGTAGGGGGAATGAAAGAATTTGCTTAGTCATAATAGTGCTTTCAAAGTTAAAGGAGATAAAGTAATGAATTCCTCTGCTTGCAAGCTACCTATGATTTTCTTCGTCACCAACCATTTCCGCTGGCTCAAGCATAGCATCTTTTCCCCAAGCCCATTTCCTCCAGGATCGGTAGGCCCATCCACCTCACTATTATATTATCCAACCTATCGCTTATTCAATTCTAAAGATCGATTTCCTGCTTCTGCAAAGGGCGGAAAAGTCTCATCTGCTCTCTTCGGTTAAGGTGTCCACGATACGAATACCTATTTCCTCTAAATATCTATTTACCTTTCCCAGTCTTTTGTGCTGTAACAGCAGTCGCATCTGGAATATAGAATCTAGCTCTTAGCTGGTCTAGTCCAACCCCTCTTCTGTCTGATGACAATCGGGAATACCTTGCTAGCGAAGTAAGCAATAAAAGGGATGCCATTAGTTTGATTCAAAGGCATATCTATAGGATAGCCTCTGTTTCCGACGGCAGTTTAGGAAACTGGAATTCCTTTAGTAAGATAGCTCATGAATGAAGCTTTCAAACCACTTCCTAATTTCAGGAGTTTAGGAGTACATATGAGTTCATGAGTGCATGAGTCAATGTGCCCGCTGTGGTGTATGAGCAAGTGATCTGATCCTATGCGCCTTTCTCCTGGTTATCCCATTCCTTGGCTTACATGGGAAAGACTAACCTCCCATTCTGACTTTCCTTCCCCTTTCCTCGATTGAAGATTGTTTCATCACAAAGTCTGACCCCTGTCAAACAATTCCAACATTCACAACAGGCAACATTCAGTGATACGTTATGCGTTAGTTGAAAGTACTCACTCTCCCCAACTCCCAACATTAGCAACATTGAGATTGTTAACATGGGAATTCACAACATCGTTCCGGGCTGACCTCAGCTACAGTCTTTCCCTAACATTAGCATTAGCAACAGGGGAATTCTCTACACTAAACAGATAACAAGGGTTCTCCTAATTAGCCAGATTATGTCGGAGTCAAGCAAAGATTATATGAAAGCAGAGAAGTATTAAGTAGTGACGAAGGACAGGGATAAGTACTAGAACAACAAACAGAAGTAGCAGAAAGATCTATTCAAAAAGGCAGATAGGAATGATTGAAGGTAGGCGTTCCTCGGAAGGTTGGGGAAGGGATAGCAGTATACAAAGTTCCTATAGCTGTGAAACGGTTATCCTCCAAGGAGGAACCTAGCTTCTTCAGCGAAGCTGAAGGAACCCCTATATTGTCCAGGGATGTAAATCAAGTTGGCTGGTTAAAAAACATTGGTCCAGCTTAAGCTTGACGTTGAATGGGAATTTAGAGCTCCAGTCCAGCTAGAAGAAGCGTTGTTAGAAGCGGCAAAAGCTATGAGATTCGAATCATAGGCAAGGAGTT